GAAATTACAACTATGCATTGCAAAAAATTCAGTTCTTCTTTTTAAGTAAATGCTTTTCACCCAAGTATGTTTTCAAAATCAAAAGTTCTTTCTGGGTGATCTCAAACCTTTCGACTGTTCTCCCTCCAAAAATGAATTTCGGAATTTTTTACATAGAAAGGATTTACTTGTTACTAATAGAATACAACCCCCGTTTTTCTTTAGATCTACTTGTTTCACTCCGATAGTATCATAAATTGAGTCAATGCATAGGAAATGACTGCATTTCCATACTATTAAGTTAAGTGAAATACAGAAGACATAATCCTATATCACATTACTTACTTATATTACTGGATATTACGGAGCCTATATCATGCAGGATATGATAGAGTCTGATCATAGAAAAGATTCTCTTCAAGCGAACCGGCCTATCCTCCGTAGGGGACTGGCGCGGTGGTTGGAAAAAAGACACATTTAATTATGAATTCAAATGTGGCAGATAAGATCAAGTCATACTGCACGGCCCAATCAATAGTTCAAGTCACACACTCCCATAATCCATTATTTTTTCGGAGAGTTCCCGTCAACTATTCGTGTATATCAAATAAAGAATGCAATTTATTTTGTTAAGTTGAAGGGAAATATCCAAATACATGTCTTATTTTTTTTTTTAATAATGCATATTTGTAGCAATGAAATACTATATACTCCTCCCCAAAATGATTGATTACAAATATCTATGATTCACATTCTCTATAAAGGACCGGAAATGCCTTGCTTACGTATCATTGGAAAGTGCATTAACATGAATACGGCAGTAAGAAGAGGTAATACAAAAGTATGTAAACTATAAAAACGAGTCAAGGTAGATTGTCCCACACTAGCGCTTCCGCGCAATAACTCTACCACCGACGATCCTATTACAGGAATAGCGTCGGGTACACCTGTTACAATTTTTACTGCCCAATAACCAATTTGGTCCCAAGGTAAGGAATAACCGGTTACACCAAAGGATGCAGTCAATACACCCAAAACTACACCTGTAACCCAAGTCAGTTCGCGAGGTTTTTTAAAACCACCGGTGAGATACACGCGAAATACGTGCAAGATCATCATTAAGACCATCATACTTGCCGACCATCGATGAACTGATCGGATTAACCAACCAAAGTTAGCCTCAGTCATTATATATTGAACAGAAGCAAAAGCCTCCGTAACGGTCGGACGATAATAAAAAGTCATAGCAAAACCCGTCGCTACTTGGACTAAAAAACAAGTAAGTGTAATTCCTCCTAAACAATAAAATATATTGACATGAGGAGGAACATATTTACTAGTTATATCATCGGCAATCGCCTGAATCTCAAGACGTTCTTCGAACCAATCATAGACTTTATTGAGATAGGTAAACCAAAGGACCCCCCTGAGAACCGTATATGAGAATTTCATCTCGTACGGCTCAAACAAAAATACTAGTTATTTGGAAAACGGATATGTGGAATAGAAAGTTTTAAACTTCTTAACTTAATCCTATGATTCCAATCTTTTTTGAAGATAAAAAAATGGAAATCCAAAAGGTATTCTTTGTGTTTATAATGCCAAAATTTCAAGTCGGCTCACTCGTCTTTTCTCTTGATCGTTACCGGCCTCTTGAATATTCTATTATTCACCTCATTTTTTTTGTCTGTATTTAATACAATTTTACTGTTGTTTTTTTATTATTATTGATAGGAATTTTCTTGTTAAGACCCTATAGAATCAATTCAAAAACCTCAGATTCATACCAGAACCACGATGATTTCAAAAAAAACCTTTAATCCAAGTCCAAAAATTCTCTGAGTAAGAACTGCTGGATCATCACTTATTCAATGAATAGATATAATGAAAAAAAAATACAAAAAAAAAAATTATTTTTATCGTCCATTGATCAAAATAAAGATAAGCGGCGGCAGTTTAAAAGAATAAAAATCGTTCTATTTTATTTTTTTAAATTTATTATTCTAACTCTTTAATTTTTTTTTCGTCCGGTTGCGAGGTCTAAATATAAATATTAAGTATGAATCATAGTTCTAATACTTTAGAATCTATTTCTTTTCTATATTCCGTGCTCCAGATATTAGAATAAATATCTGACGGGGTAAAGCCATCTCTATCAAGATAAGAAAGATGACGTATCCTTTTTATGTTCTGTACTATCAATAGGATCAATTGTAACAAGTCACACACTCATATTCCGGAAATACAGAAACAAAGAAGTTTCGCGGTCGAACTACCAAATAAAAATGGAATGGTCTAAAAATCAACGACCTAAATGCTAAGCTAAACTTTACTTTCTATTGAAAAACTAGTTAGTTGGTTCTTGTGAATCTAATTCTCTAATTAGAAATTTGGTCCAGTAAAATGGACGAATTATAAATCTCTAAAATAATAGAGAGAAATACCGCAAATAGAGCCATTGCAATACCCATCAAAGGGGTAGTTCCCCATCCCGGAGCTACTTTACCATATTCTGAATTCA